TTAGACTTGATAGATTCTATGGATCGAATCTTTAGTATTCTCTTATTTATTAGCTGTGTCTACTCTTTAGGCAGAATGCCGTCACCCATTTTTAGTAGGAAACTGAAAGAAACCTCAAAAACGACAGAAAGGGGGGAAAGTGAGAAAGAAAGAGATGTAGAAATAGAAACAACTTTCGAAACAAAGGGGACTAAACAGGAACAAGAGGGATTCACCGAAGAAGATCCTTCTACTTCCCCTTTTTCTGAAGAAAGGGAGGATCCGGACAAAATCGATGAAACGGAAAGGATCCGAGTGAATGGAAAGGACAAAACAAAGGATGAATTCCACTTTCACTTAAAAGAAGAAGATAAAGACCTCGTCTGGTTTGAAAAACCCGCTGTGAATCTTCTTTTCGATTATAAACGATGGAATCGTCCATTGCGATATATAAAAAATTCTCGATTCGAACATGCTGTAAGAAATGAAATGTCACAATATTTTTTTTATACATGTCAAAGTGATGGAAAACGAAGAATTTCTTTTACATATCCATCCAGTTTATACGCTTTTTTTGAAATGCTACGACAAAAAATGTATTTTTCTTTTTTTACAACAAAAAAATTCGTTTGTGATGAACTGGATAAATTCTTCTATGATGAACTGCATAATTATTATTGTTGGATTTATACCAATGAAAAAAAATGGAGGAACCTAAGGAACGAGTTTAGAGATCGAATTGAAGCCCTAGACAGAGGATCTCCTTATCTGGATGTACTCGAAAAAAAGACTCGATTATGCAATAATAAAACTAAAGAAGAATACTTGCCTAAAATATATGATCCTCTCTTAAACGGATCCTATCGTGGAATAATTCAAAATTTTTTTTTACCTTCAATCCTAAATGAAACTTCAGTCAAAAATTCGATAGAGAAAAATTTTATAAATAAACTCAATAAAGTTCATAGTATCCTTCTTTTTAAGGGTAAGGAACTTAATGTTCATAATTTTGAAGAATTGTACCAGAAATTGGAAGGGAAAATAGCTACATTGGAAGAGAAATTGGTCCAGAAATTGGACCAGAAATTGGAAGAGAAGTTGGGACAGAAAATAGATACATTGGATAAAAAATCATTAGCAAGAGAATTGAGTCTTTTAATCGATGAATTTGCTGAAGAATCAACATCAAATTTGAAAGGAATTTCTTTATTTCCGGAACAAAGACGAATTGATTCAGAAGATCCAGAAAAAGTTTTGAAATTTTTAATCGAAAGAGTCATAATTGATCCCATCATTCAAACAATATGCGATACAGCCATAATTCCTCCCATGGAAAAAACAACTCGAAAAAAATCGATTGGAATAAATAAAAAAGTCCCCCAATGGTCATACAAATTATTCAGCGAGGTAGAACAACTCGGAAAAACTGCAACAACGGAAGAGGGGGAAGAGTGGATAGTAGATCATCAAATTCGCTCGAGGAAAGCGAAACGTATAGTTCTTTTTACGCGGGGTCCGGAGGAAGCAGCGAATGCCGACCCTAGTATCAAAACGATGACGAAGCCTAATGAAATAGAAGAAGTGGGTATGCTAGATTATCCTTATGAAGCGGATTTTCGTCGAGACATAATCACAGGTTCTATGCGTGTTCAAAGACGTAAAACCTTTACGGGGAAAATGTTTCCCTTATATCCGTATTCCCCACTTTTTTTCGACAGGGTAGGATTTTCTTGGGATGCTCTTTTCGAACCATTCATATTATCAGTAATTGAGATTTACGACCTAATACAAGACATTTTTAGAAAGGGTATAAAAGGAAGCGTAGCAAAAAGAATAAAGAGGTTGAAAAAACAAAAAAAAATGTACATGGAGGAAAACAAAAGCTACGAAGAGATTCAAAAAGAAGTCAATGAAATGGAAAAGGGGCGGGACGGGCAGACGGAAATGGAACGAATAGACAGGACACGAGAAAGAATATCAGACCTCTATGATATCCTTATTTATGCTCATGGAATAAGAGCTTTGATTTTACTAATTCAGTCGAGGCTTAGACAATCTATTGTATTACCTTCGTTGATACTAGCTAAAAATATTGTCCGTTTCTTATTACGCCAAGAGTCCGAGTGGGAGCAGGATATAAGGGAGATGAATAGAGAAGTGTATGTTATATGCACCTATAATGGTATGCCAGTACTAGAACCAGGAGGAAACGGAATTTTTCCTCAAAACTGGGTCACAGAGGGTATACAAATAATGATACGATTTCCTTTCCGTCTGAAACCTTGGCACCGATCTAAGATACGACCTTCTCGTAGGGATCAAAATGCAAAGCAGGAAAGTCCTGCTGCTTTTTTAACGATTTGGGGACTGGAAACTGACCGTCCTTTTGGTTCTCCTCTCGTAGGACTTGGTATTTTGTTTTGTTATTATTTTGGACCCCCTTTGAAAAAACTCCAAAAAGCAATTCGAAAACTCCATTTTCGAGTTCTAAAAAGTTTCAAAGAAAGAACAAAATTTTTGTTTCTAAAGGTCCCAAAAGAACCAAAAAAATTGAGAGAGGATTCGAGTGAAATAAAAAAAGATTCTATAATCAATAATCAGATTATTCATGAATCATCCATTCAAACCCGATCTATGGATTGGACAAATTATTCACTGACAGAAATAAAAATGAAAGATCTGACTGATAGAACAAGCACAATCAGAAATCAAATAGAAAGAATTACAAAAGACAAGAAAAATGGATTTCGAACTCTAAAGATAAATATTAGTCCTAACAAAACAAGTTATGGTGCTCAAAAATTAGCATCACTAAAAAATATTTTTCAGATATTAAAAAGAAGAAATGATCGATTAATCCGTAAATCACATTTTTTTTTAAAATGGATCGTGGAAAGGATATACACGGATATCCTTCTAGAGAGCTTTCCATATATCATTAATCGTCTTACTAATAGTCTTTATAGGCCCATGCTCATTATCAAACTTTTTCGTAAATTAAAAAAAAAATATATTTTTGATACAAAAGAGAAAAAGATAATTGAGCGTATTTCAACTATACAAAAAAAACTTTCACCTTCTCGTATTCGTCATAAGATTCAGACGAAGTCGGGGGTTTCTTTTAAATTATCCCTCGTGTCACAGGCCTATGTATTTTACAAATTATCACAAACCCAGGTTATTAACTTGTATAAGTTAAGATCTGTCCTTCAATATGACGGAGCATCTTTATTTCTTAAGAATGAAATAAAAGATTTTTTTCGAAGACAAGGAATAATTTCTTCCGAATTAAAGCATAAGAAACTTCAGAATTCTGGAATGAATCAATGGAAAAATTGGTTAAAGAGTCATTATCCATACGATTTCTCTGAGCAAAAATGGTCTAAATTAGTACCGCAAAAATGGCGAAATATAGTCAATCAACATTGTAGGGTTGAAAATCCAAATTCAATCAAACGGGATTCATCTGAAAGAGAGGAAAAGGTTTCGTTATTGCTAAATAAAAACGATCATTTTCTAAAAATGTATAGATATGATCTTTTAGCATATCAATCGATTTATTATGAAGATAAGAAGGACTCATATAATTACAACATACATAAACCGAAATTTGTTGATATGGGGGCGAGTATCCCTATTACTAATTTTATAAGAAAAGATTATTTTATGTATATAAAAAATCCAGATAGAAAATATTTTGATACGAAAGGTCTTTTTTATCTCAAAATTAATAAAGATAAAGAAATCAACCCATCCAATCAAAAAAAGAAAAGAAACCCCTTTGATTGGATGGGAATGAATGAAGAAAGACTAAATCGTCCTGTATCGAAGCCGATACCTTGGTTATTCCCACAATTTGAGTTATTTTTTAATGTATATAAAATGAAACCGGGGTTTATACCAATTCATTCACTTATTTTTCATTTTAATGAAGATGTTAGTCAAAATAAAAATATCACTAAAAATAAAAAAGGGGATCTTCTACTATCAAATGAAAAAGAAAAAAAATATTTTGAATTAGAGAATCAAGAAGAAAAAAAACCCACAGGTCAAAGAGATCTCGCATCAGATGCCCAAAACCGAGGGAACCCTGAATCTGTTCTCTCAAACCAACAAAAATATATGGAAGAACTTTATACGAAATCAGATATGAAAATGGGTAGAACGAAAAATAAATCCAAAAGCATTTGGACTTGGGAAATAGACTTTGGTGCGTTCATGAAAGGATCTTTTGCTTTGCAATTGAAATGGCTGCTGAGTCCTTTGACTATGGAATTCTTCGATTATGCGATGTCCGTACTTGAATGGGAAAAGGAAAGCAGAATGACAACAAAGTTTGGTTTCGGCTTTATTAAGAAGGAGGAGTTAACTCTGGATCCAATGCTAATCCGGGATTTGAATCTTTCAAAAATCCTAAAAGAGGGAATATTTATTATCGAACCCGTTCGTATACCTGTAAAACATAATGTAGAATTTCTTATGTATCAAACCATAAGGATTTCTTTGGTTCATGAGATTAAACAAAAAAAGAATCAAAAAAGATACAGAGAAATTATGGATAAGAATCATTTTGAGGAATCGATTGCAAGACACCAAATGATGACGAAAAATAGAAACAAAAATCATTATGATTTGCTTGTTCCTGAAAATCTTTTATCGTCTAGACGGCGTAGAGAATTGAGAATTCTAAGTTGTTTCAATTCAAGGAATAGTAATTGTGTGGATAAAAATGCAGTATTTTGCAATGGGAACAAGGTAAAAACCTGCGGTCAATTTTTGGATGAAAGCAAAGATCTTGATAGAGATAAAATGAAATTAATTAAATTCAAATTATTTCTTTGGCCCAATTATCGATTAGAAGATTTAGCTTGTATGAATCGCTATTGGTTTGATACTAATAATGGTAGTCGTTTCAGTATGTTAAGGATACATATGTATCCACGATTGAAAATTGATTGATGATACAATTGTCTTATATATCCCCTACCCTATCTATATATCGGGTGGATAAATAGCTGCGCCTTGTCTTACATCCTTTTTTGATACATGAATACTAATTCAATGACGTATCAATTAGATCATAAAATGAATCAATAAGGAAATTCGGATTGATTATTGTGTATACCAGATCAAAATACCTCGCATTATTATTACTGATCAGTCAAATTCATATTCGTAAAATAAAAATAGTAAATTAATAAAAAAATTGACGCAATATATATTTATATGGATTTCTATAGTTATGCCAAAAAATGCATTCATCTCGGTTAGTTCGCAAGAAGACAAAAAAGGGTCTGTTGAATTTCAAGTATTATGTTTCACCAATAAGATACGACGACTTAGCTCACATTTGGAATTACACAAAAAAGACTATTCATCTCAGAGAGGTTTACGGAAAATTTTGGGAAAACGTCAACGGCTTCTGGCTTATTTTTTAAAAAAAAATAGAGTACGCTATAAAGAATTAATCAGCCAATTGAATATTCGAGAGATAAAAAAACGTTAATTTGAACAATTCTTTTCTTTGATTTAGATGAACTTCTTTTTTTTCAGCAATTCATGGAAGAAGAAATAAGGAAAAAACTTATGAATGGACCAGTTACAAGAAAAGATCTAATGATAGTTAATATGGGGCCTCAACACCCATCAATGCACGGCGTTCTTCGACTCATTGTTACTTTAGATGGAGAAGATGTTATTGACTGTGAACCAATAATAGGTTATTTGCACAGAGGAATGGAAAAAATTGCGGAAAACCGAACAATTATACAATATTTGCCTTATGTAACACGTTGGGATTATTTAGCTACTATGTTCACAGAAGCAATAACTATAAATGCACCAGAGCAATTAGGAAATATTCAAGTACCTAAAAGGGCTAGCTATATCCGAGCTATTATGTTGGAGTTAAGTCGTATAGCGTCTCATTTATTATGGCTTGGACCTTTTATGGCGGATATTGGTGCACAAACCCCCTTCTTCTACATTTTCAGAGAAAGAGAATTGATATATGATCTATTCGAAGCGGCCACTGGCATGAGAATGATGCATAATTATTTTCGAATCGGAGGAGTCGCTGCGGATCTACCTTATGGTTGGATAGATAAATGTTTGGATTTCTGTGAGTATTTTTTAACAGCAATTGCTGAATATAAAAAGCTTATTACGCGAAATCCTATTTTTTTAGAACGAGTTGAGGGGGTAGGCATTATTGCCGGAGAAGAGGCAATAAATTGGGGATTGTCAGGACCAATGTTACGGGCTTCCGGAATACCATGGGATCTTCGTAAAGTTGATAATTATGAATGTTATGAAGAATTTGATTGGGAAGTTCAATGGCAGAAGGAGGGCGATTCATTAGCTCGTTATTTAATCCGAATTGGGGAAATGATGGAATCCGTAAAAATTATTCAGCAAGCTCTAGAAGGAATTCCCGGGGGGCCATATGAAAATTTGGAAAGCCGGCGCTTTAATATAGTAAGAGATCCTGAATGGAATAATTTTGAATATCGATTCATTAGTAAAAAGCCGTCTCCCGCCTTTGAGTTATCGAGACAAGAACTTTATGTAAGAGTCGAGGCCCCAAAGGGCGAATTGGGAATTTATTTGATAGGAGATCAGAGTTCTTTTCCGTGGAGATGGAAAATTCGCCCACCGGGTTTTATAAATTTACAAATTCTTCCTCAGTTAGTTAAAAGAATGAAATTGGCTGATATTATGACAATACTAGGTAGCATAGATATCATTATGGGAGAAATTGATCGTTGAAATGATAATTGATACAACAGGAGTACAAGCTATTAATTCTTTTTCTATATTGGAATCCTTAAAAGAAGTCTATGGGATTATATGGATGCTTGTACCTATTTTTATTCTTATTTTGGGAATCACAATAGGTGTATTAGTAATTGTATGGTTAGAAAGAGAAATATCCGCAGGAATACAACAACGTATTGGACCTGAGTATGCCGGACCCTTGGGAATTCTTCAAGCTCTAGCAGATGGAACAAAACTACTTTTCAAAGAAAACCTTCTTCCAGCAAGAGGAGATGGGGGATTATTTAGTCTTGGACCCTCCATAGCAGTCATATCAATTCTACTAAGTTATTCAGTAATTCCTTTTAGCTATCGACTTATTCTAGTCGATCTCAGTAATGGTGTTTTTCTATGGATAGCCATTTCAAGTATTGCTCCCATCGGGCTTCTTATGTCAGGATATGGATCAAATAATAAATATTCCTTTTTAGGTGGTCTGCGGGCTGCTGCCCAATCTATTAGTTATGAAATACCATTAACTCTTTGTGTGTTAGCAATATCTCTACGTGTGATTCGTTGAGGCATAAATTTTCCACCGTTTTTTCTTTCGAAAGTTTTCTAAGAATGAACTAAACCAGATAGTTAGATGAGTGAAAGAAAACAGCGTGTAAATTCGCAGTAAAAAGAGTGAGTCTCATTTCTCTATGTACAAGAATTACGCCAAGATTCATATAAGCAAATAGAAGCAGTAAAGAAAAACTATTGACCCCAAGACAAGTTGATTTGTTATCATGGCTTGAAGCGGGTTAAACAGATCGATTCTTTGGAGTTCGTGCTATCATATCTATTACTATAGAAGACACGAATTGTCGAAGAGATTGAGCAAAACTGAGTGGATGGTTAGGAACACCAAGGTACACAAAGGATTAGTAATAGAGATTTTCTAAGTTATCGGAAAAATTCCACAAAAGCGAAATACTAATTGGGGCTTAAAATTAGTAGAAATTATCAAGTAGTACTCCCCAGAATTCCGATCTAGAGTATGCTGCTATCCACCGATAAAGTGAATGACTATCAGGAACGAAGCAATCCTTTACGTTTTTTGTAAAAAAAAGAAATAAAAATAGCAAGAATGTAATTGCAAAATTTTTTATTATTCTTGTCCTATAACTGTATTAAGAGAGCTACACTGCATGTTCATTTTTTTGCGTAATCAAAACGGATAGGGCAATACTTTTTATTTTACTATTTCTAATAAGAGTGTTTTCGGCAGGTTTAAAATTAAGTCTCAATAAAAAAACCGAATAACAAAAAGTAAAGGATGAGATAAATTCAGAAGCCCTTTAGTATAGCAGACAGAATTCCGTTGGTCTAATTCGGGACCTTTCGATTTCTTTTTACTATATTTATCCTACAAAAATATCAAGATTAAAGAATATCGAACCAGTCTTTAGATTTATGGGGGACCCTCGAGGAGCCGTATGAGGTGAAAATCTCATGTACGGTTCTGTAATAGCGCTGATAACAGTGATCTTATCACCGACTAGAATTATCTAACAGTTTAAGTACAGTTGATATAGTTGAGACACAGTCCAAATACGGTTTTTGGGGGTGGAATTTGTGGCGTCAACCTATAGGATTTCTCGTTTTTCTAATTTCTTCTCTAGCTGAATGTGAAAGATTGCCTTTTGATTTACCAGAAGCAGAGGAAGAATTAGTAGCAGGTTATCAAACAGAATATTCGGGTATTAAATTTGGTTTATTTTATGTTGCTTCCTATCTAAATCTACTAGTTTCTTCATTATTTGTAACAGTTCTTTACTTGGGAGGCTGGAATTTATCTATTCCGTACATACCCGTTGCTGACCTTTTTGAAATAAATGCAAGGGATGGGGTCTTTGGAACAACAATTGGTATTTTCATTACACTAGCAAAAACCTTTTTGGTCTTGTTCATTTCTATTACAACAAGATGGACGTTACCTAGACTGAGAATGGACCAATTATTAAATCTTGGATGGAAATTTCTTTTACCTATTTCTTTAGGTAATTTGTTATTAACAACTTCTTCCCAACTCCTTTCACTATAATATAAGCAAAATAGAGTATTTCCTATTCACTAGTAACTAGATTGATAACTTATCTCCAACAAGAGAAAGAAACAAACAAAAAATTTTTATCGATATTTAGGATATGTTCCCTATGGTAACCGGGTTCCTGAATTATGGTCAACAAACAGTACGGGCAGCTAGGTACATTGGTCAAGGTTTTTTGATTACCTTATCCCACGCCAATCGTTTACCTGTAACTATTCAGTACCCTTATGAAAAATTGATTACATCAGAACGTTTTCGTGGTCGAATCCACTTTGAATTCGATAAATGCATTGCTTGTGAAGTATGTGTTCGTGTATGTCCTATAGATCTACCTGTTGTAGACTGGAAATTTGAAACTGATATTCGAAAGAAACGTTTACTTAATTACAGTATTGATTTCGGAATCTGTATATTTTGTGGTAATTGCGTTGAGTATTGCCCAACAAATTGTTTATCAATGACTGAAGAATATGAGCTTTCTATGTATGATCGTCATGAATTAAATTATAATCAAATTGCTTTAGGCCGTTTACCAATTTCAATAATTGACGATTACACAATTAGAACTATCTTGAATTGGCCTCAATTCAATAAAAAAGAAATACCTTGATTCACGAACCCTATTTTTTTATTACTAGGGTTGTTATTTTTAGGTTTTTTCTTTGTAAATAATTTTAAATAACATCAATTGATCTGATTGGTTCATGAAAATTGAGGATTTACTTGGAATTTTTTAATGTAATGGTTTCAACTATATTCGAACTTGCTTTTCAGATAAAGGACGTGATTAGTCTACTAACTGCACCGACATCAATTCGCATGCATTAGAATTGCATTCAACTAGGTAAATAGATCAACTTAACTTATTTTCTCCTGGTCAGTTCAATAAGATCATGAAAGAGTCCGATTTTTATAGCTTTTTTTCATCAAATGGATTTACCTGGACCAATACATGATTTTCTTTTAGTCTTTCTGGGATCAGGTCTTATAGTAGGCGGCCTAGGGGTAATATTATTTACCAATCCCATTTTTTCTGCTTTTTCGTTGGGATTGGTTCTTGTTTGTATATCTTTATTCTATATTCTAGCAAACTCTCAGTTTGTAGCTTCTGCACAACTCCTTATTTACGTAGGAGCTATAAATGTTTTAATCATATTTGCTGTAATGTTCGTCAACGGTTTAGAATATGACACAAATTTTCGTCTTTGGACTCTTGGAGACGGAATTACTTTGTTAATTTGTACCGGTATTTTTGTTTTATTAATTAGTACTATTCTAAATACGTCCTGGTACGGAATTATTTGGACTACAAAATTTAACCAGATTATAGAGCAAGATTTGATAAATAATAGTCAACAAATTGGAATTCATTTATCAACAGATTTTTTTCTCCCGTTTGAACTCATTTCTATAATTCTTTTAGTTGCTTTAATAGGTGCAATTGCCGTGGCCCGTCAATAAAATTTAAAATCTTGAAAAGCATCCCAAACGTTATTCTGTTTTATTGGATTCACTCAATTCTATTTTCATTTATGTATACTATAATATAAAATAGAAAAGTCAATCTATTACTAACAAGCTTCTTTGCTCTGTATTTTTTTGTTATATTCGAGTGAATGAAATTCTTGTTCATATTGAAATGAAATAAATTAAGATTGATAAGGAGTTGCTCAATGATGCTCGAACATGTACTTGTTTTGAGTGCCTATTTATTTTCGATCGGTATCTATGGATTAATCACAAGCCGAAATTTAGTTCGAGCTCTTATGTGTCTGGAACTTATATTGAATGCGGTTAATCTAAATTTAGTAACATTTTCTGACTTTTTTGATAGTCGTCAATTGAAAGGAAACATTTTCTCCATTTTTGTTATAGCGATTGCAGCCGCTGAAGCAGCCATTGGGCCGGCTATTGTTTCGGCAATTTATCGTAACAGAAAATCAACTCGTATTAATCAATCGAATTTGTTGAATAAGTAGTATTATAAATTATAATATTTTCTTATTATTGTTATAGAAATTTTAATAGTTAACAATTAAAATTAGATTATTATATATATATGTAGAATCTTTCAAAAAGTCAGAAATCAAAGTATTTTTTACCTCTTTTCTAAACCGACCCAGAAAAAGTTGATTCGACAAATTCTGGTGAATCATCGATTCGTCTGGTCTTTAAATATATAATTCATTTACATACAATACAGGGTTATGCTAGATCGAAAATTAATGAGATTAAAAAAAAGGTATAGATCCAATGTCACATTCCGTAAAGATTTATGATACATGTATAGGATGTACTCAATGTGTCCGAGCCTGCCCCACAGATGTATTAGAAATGATACCTTGGGACGGGTGTAAAGCTAAACAAATAGCTTCCGCACCAAGAACAGAGGACTGCGTTGGTTGTAAGAGATGCGAATCCGCCTGTCCAACCGATTTTTTGAGTGTTCGGGTTTATTTATGGCATGAAACAACTCGCAGTATGGGTCTAGCTTATTAATACGTTCCAGAAAAATCCACGCGAATCCAGTTGATTTTTGTTTACCGACAAAAACCCGCGCTCGAACTGAAACGAAATAAAAGAATATATATCTTATTTTCGGCTTATTCGAGTACGGGTTTTTTAGTCCAAGTGTATTTTGTCTTTACCACGAATTTTTTTCCTTGGTTAACCTTAATTATAGTTTTGCCTATATTTGCGGGTTCATTAATTTTCTTTCTCCCTCATAGGGGCAATAAGGTAATTAGATGGTATACTTTGTGTATATGTATTTTAGAATTCCTACTAATAACCTATGTTTTCTGTTATCATTTCCAGCCAGACGACCCATTAATACAATTGGCCGAAGATTATAACTGGATTAGCTTTTTTAACTTACACTGGAGATTGGGAATAGACGGGCTTTCTATAGGACCCGTTTTACTGACGGGATTCATCACGACTTTAGCTACTTTAGCAGCTTGGCCGGTTACTCGGGATTCCCGATTATTCCATTTCTTGATGTTAGCAATGTATAGTGGTCAAGTAGGATTGTTTTCTTCTCGAGACCTTTTACTTTTTTTTTTAATGTGGGAATTCGAATTAATTCCCGTTTATCTACTTTTATCCATATGGGGAGGAAAGAAACGTCTATACTCAGCTACAAAGTTTATTTTGTACACTGCAGGGGGTTCCGTTTTTCTGTTAATGGGAGTTTTGGGTCTTGGGTTATATGGTTCTAGTGAACCAACATTGAATTTTGAAACGTTAACTAATAGATCGTATCCTGTGGGATTAGAAATAATATTCTATATTGGATTTCTTATTGCTTTTGCTGTCAAATCGCCGATTATACCTCTACATACATGGTTACCAGATACCCATGGAGAAGCGCATTATAGTACTTGTATGCTTTTAGCCGGAATACTTTTAAAAATGGGAGCATATGGCTTGGTTCGGATCAATATGGAATTATTACCTCACGCTCATTCCATATTTTCTCCTTGGTTGGTGATAGTAGGCACAATACAAATAATCTATGCAGCCTCAGCATCTCTGGGACAACGTAATTTAAAAAAGAGAATAGCATATTCCTCTGTATCTCATATGGGTTTCATAATTATCGGAATTAGTTCTATAACTGATACGGGACTCAACGGGGCCCTTTTACAAATAATCTCTCATGGATTTATTGGTGCTGCGCTTTTTTTCCTAGCAGGAACTAGTTATGATAGAATACGCCTTGCTTATCTCGATGAAATGGGCGGAATAGCCGTTTCAATGCCAAAAATATTCGCACTCTTCAGTACTTTTTCGATGGCTTCCCTTGCGTTACCGGGCATGAGTGGTTTTTTTGCCGAATTAATAGTCTTTTTTGGAATAATTACCAGTCAAAAATTTTTTTTAATGTCAAAAGTCCTAATTACTTTTGGCATGGCAATTGGAATGATATTAACTCCTATTTATTTATTATCTATGTTACGCCAAATGTTCTATGGATACAAGTTATTAAATAGTGCAAACGCTTCTTTTTTTGATTCTGGTCCGAGAGAGTTATTTGTTTCACTCGCTATATTTCTACCAGTAATAGGTATTGGCATTTACCCCGATTTCGTTCTCTCATTATCGGTTGAGAGGGTACAAGCTATCCTATCGAATTTTTTTTATAGATAGTTTGAATAAAATAAAAAAACTTTTTTACGTAACGCAAAAAACGAATTGGAATTTTAATCGGATAGTTTGACGTTTGTGAGAACCATTTGAATCACTATACTACTTGATTGAAATGGTTCTCGACGAGATCTGCTTCTTTTTATTTTATATGTATATGGGATATACCCTGTTCTGTGGTTGTATTCGTCAGGTTAGGTCCTTTCTTCAATTCAATTTTTTAATATAAATGAACCATAACTATGTAATCCTATTCCTAATAGATTGACCCCAAAATAGCATATCCAAATTATAAGAAATCCTATAGAAGCCACAATTGCAGAATTTTCACTTTTCAAATTGATATTTGTTTTAATATGCAAATAAATCGCGAATATGGTCCAAGTAATGAATGCCCACGTTTCCTTTGGGTCCCAATTCCAATATGATCCCCACGCTTCATTAGCCCATACTGCTCCTGAAAGAATACCTATGGTTAAAAAGACAAATCCGAGACTAATAATACGCGAACTCCAATGATCTAATTGTTCAATTAACTGGGACCTATAATAATTCCTAAGAGAAAAGAGATAGGTGCCTTGTAAAATGTTGTTTTCTTTATTCGTGGATTGTATCTTCCCAAAGAACAAAGACTCGTTTAATAAAAGTTTTCTTTTACCAAAACCAAAAGGATTTATAATGTTTTGAAATGTAATGACTAGAAGAGCTACTGATAATAATGATCCACATAAAAGGGCTGCATAAGCCAATATCATCATACTTACATGCATCATTAACCACTGGGATTGTAGAGCAGGTACTAAAATCGTGGATTGTTTCATTTGGGCTAAAAAGCCCGAAGTAGCAAAACCCTGAGTAAAAATAGCACCGGGCGCCGTTATTGCACTTAACATTTTTTTATATTTTTTAAAATAAGGAATCATATGAATAATATAAAAATTCCACGAAAGGAAAATTAATGATTCATATAAATTACTTAACGGGAAATGCCCCGAAAAAATCCACCGAATGCCTAATAATCCCGTTATACAGGAAAAAGTAAGTATCATACCCTTTTCTAACGAATCATCTAGTTCTACTATTTCGTTGACTACTAAAGTTATTAAATGAATTGTAATTACAATTGAAATGATCGAAAAGGAAATATGATTGAAAAGATGCTCTAAAGTAAAAAATATCATAAGAATATATATATAAATAGAAAAAGAAAAGAGATCCCTCAATTACAACGCATGAAATCTAAATTAAGAACGAACTTAATCTCATTGTGATGATTATTATTATTAATTCTAGAATTAATTCTAGAACTCTTCGATTCTTTTTTCGAATTTATCAAATGCTGTGCCGCTACTCGGACTCGAACCGAGATGCTCTAGCACTGCTTCCTAAGAGCAGCGTGTCTACCAATTTCACCATAGCGGCTTTAAATCATAATATATATAATAGCCTACTTCTCTTTAATCGTCGAGATTTAAAGAATCAATGGCGATATTTTTAATTTTTATTTTATAAAAAATAATTCGAAATTTTTCTTTGCGAAGGAAAAGGAATACATGAATATATACACCAGCACTTTTTAAAAGTTATAAAGATATAAAGATATATTTTTAGTACCCAAGCAAAATTCTTAGTACATAATATCCCACAAAATATAAATTTCAAATTAAATTTTTTTTAGTTCGATTTTTAAATAAATTAAATAAATAAGAAGATATATAACAATTCATAGACATACTAAATCAGGTAGAGAGGGTTTTGAATTGAATCCATTCTATTAAGGATCCCTTTTTGACTAAAGAGTTTTTGTTTGCTCTTCCGTCGATATAAAAACCCTTTCGTTTTTTATTGGGTATTGGGATCAATCGGTTGATGGGGAAAGTAAGAATCCCCATCCCATAACTGAAAAAAAGATACTAAAAAAAAGAAGGGTTTAGTTTACATATCATAAGAGAGAAGCAAGTTCTATTTCTTGTTGATCCAAAATATTAATGAATACAAAGCATTCATTCTATATTTACAAT